GACTTCCTCAGTGTTAGTAATTAGTGTACCCCTTGTATTTGCTTCTCCTGATGGTTGGTCAAATAATAAAAACGTTGTATTTTCCGGTACATCATTATGGATTGGACTAGTCTTTCTGGTAGCTATTCTGAATTCTCTCATTTCTTAAATTTGTTTAGTATTTAGTAGCCCGATACAAAATAAATAAAAAGGCCATTTCTTCGAAAAAATTGGAATTGTGAGACGCATTAAAATGCAATTTGCGTTCCGAATTGCTACCTCTTCTCTTTCATTATTATGAAATTCCATTGCCATTAGAATATTGATTGACAGACAATTAAAAAAAAGAAAACTCTAATATAATAGAAAATGAAACGGTCGACCCAGACATAGACGGTCGACCCAGGCGGATATACCCTATAAAATATATCCCGTAGCGAGCGTAGTTCAATGGTAAAACATCTCCTTGCCAAGGAGAAGATACGGGTTCGATTCCCGCCGCTCGCCAGCTTAATTTAGTAAGGTACTATGATAAAAAATTTAGTCTAGTTGACTACTTAACTACTTATATTAAATTAAGTAGGTGTTAGTCTAGTACCGTATCCCTTACTATCTTACCCTTCTTTTGCACCCCACTCAAAAAAAGGGGCTCCGGAGGCGGGAATCGAACTCGCCAACAGGGCTCCCTAAATTGGGGATTCACCGAGACAAACAACTGGCAAACTCCTTTTAAAGGGAAGGGAGGTAGACTGTGCCTTTCTTTCATTTCTTTTTTCTTTTCTGCAGGGTAGGAAGGAGCCTTGAGAGTTCTTCTTGTAGGGGCAAGTGACTTCGCAAACTGCTCCATTTGGCCCTTTAGGGCCGGGAACTAATGAATAAAAAAGGGTTGGATACCGCCCAGCCCTCTACTCTATACAAATAGAATAGTCCTTTTATACAGACTGCTAAGTGCGGAGACGGGAATCGAACCCGTGACCTCAAGGTTATGAGCCTCGTGAGCTACCAAACTGCTCTACTCCGCTCTGGAGGGACGGAAACTGGTGGACGAAAAAGGTTGAATACAGGACTCTACCATGTCTAGACAAATAGAATAGTCCTTTTATACAGAATGGAGCGGGTAGCGGGAATCGAACCCGCATCGTTAGCTTGGAAGGCTAGGGGTTATAGTCGACGTTGGTTGATTAGTTTTAACGTCTCTAATTCAAAACCGAACATGAAATTTTGATTTCATTCGGCTCCTTTATGGATATTCTCACCACTTAACATCTATGTCAGCTTTTCTATCTGAATGGAACCAAAGCTCTCCGCTTTCTAGATGATCCCTATAGAGTAGGAGATAGAAATTCTACTAAATCTATCTAATCTACTTACTTCGTTCCCTAATTTCATTCAAGAGATCCTGAGGAAAAGAATTAGGTTTCCACCGAGCTGAAACAATATGCTGATGGTTCTAGTAAACCAAAACTACCGTTTTTTAGCTATTTGGCTTCCATTTCCTTTTTTAACAAAAGAAGATTTAGTTACGATTGGAAATAAACTTTTTTGTATCTTCATCCATAGATCCTTTACTCATATTTTAAAAATTGGAATACTTAATCCAATGCAAAATTATGCTTCGCGACTCTGTACTCATAATCCAATTTGTATTTTGGATGCAATTTCAATTAGTTTTTGGGTACAAATCGCGAGAATGTATATTCTTCCTCAATATGCTATTGAGAGGAAAAGGATTAAATCCTTTATAAGAACTAAAGTTTTCATCGGAATATAAAAAACTTAAGGACGCCTTAAGTATATCATTTCAAATTCAGTTATTAATAGAACGAATCACACTTTTACCACTAAACTATACCCGCTACATGTAGATTATGATACCAACGCTACCCTTTGTCAAGGGTAGCCATTCGAGAAGGAGGCTAATTCCCCCTTATTGAATCAAATGGAGAAGGTTCATGACAGTGAGCTGTTGGTACTTCGATCGCGGGCCTTTACTTTAGCTTTAGGGTTTAGATAGCCCCTCTGGGATGTAAAATATATCTCTTCTCACCATCCCCATAGTGTATGAGACAAATGTATGCATTTCGATTAGGTTCGTATTCTACGGTTACGACTACAATGATCATTATTTGTTTTGCGAGGACGTAAGTGTGCCAGACTGCTCTAAGGAATAGTTTGATTATTCCTACAATATACACTAGGAGATATAGGGAGCAGCACTGCCCCCATAAATCCCTTTCTTCCTTTTCTTTTTTGTTCAATTCTGAACAAAGAAATTGGGGAAGATGTTTTCTTTCTTCCCCCACTTATCATGAAGTCCGAGCCCTAGAGAAAGAGTGAGATGCATTTTAAAAATTCATCATAGACTTTCCCTATGGCTTGAGAGAAGCAAGAAACAAAGAGTCGTAACTTAAACGGAGAAGCGGACAGGACCCGACGGATTTACCTGATGTAAAGAAGATCCTAAATGTCTCTGGTTAGTCGATCCTCTCCATTTACCAATTTCTTCTCCTCTTTTCCACTCAATTCTAGTTTATTAGATTCTTGTTTAAAAGAATCAAAGAAGATGAATAGAACTAAGAACACATAAAAAAGAGCATAGAGGACCAAGACCATTACCAAATTTTCCTCCCAAGAATCATATTGGGTATCTGTTCCCTTCCTTTTCCCGCTAGGATCGGGAATCTTATATTTTCCATATCCATATACCATCGAACCTTTAGGGTTCCAGAATCCTCCTTTTTTCCTAATCTTCGGAAACAGAAAACCCATAGCCAGGAGGAGTTAGGTATGTAGGGTATGGTTTATTATTTTTTGTTGGGCAGGCAGTAGAATAATTTTTATACTCTGCAGTATAAATTCGACTGCCCACTTTTTACAAGCAAATTGTTGCTAAAACTCCAACATAGTTTGTTCAAAATGCACCAACCATAATACCTGGAGAATATTAAAGTACCCCCCTTCCTTGGAAGGGGTACCTGTTAAAAATCGCTTCAACAAATCCGTCCAAAAATTTTTAAGAAAAATTGAAAAGTTTTGAACTCGAAGGTTTTTCTAAGAGATGCCTGTTAAAAATAGTTTCAATTTCTCACCAAAACAGACAAGAAGTATATCACTGAAAATTAATACCCAACCATATGGGTATATGAAGAGCGCGAATTCCTTTATACCCTACCCAATTAGAATTAGAAGAAATAAAACATAAATGGAGAAAGTTCTCATCATAAGATCAGCCAATAGAAGAAAAAAGTCCCTAATTCTGCAGAACGTTCTGAGCACGTGAAAAGTCAATAGCCTAAAGATAAAAAAAAACAAAGTCTACCGTTTTTTTAACAGCAGCTCTTATTGCCCCTTTGGCCTTTTTTTTTTTGCCCATTGTTGTATCCGATTCAACAATTGATACATATTTGTTCTCCTCTTCTAAAAAATAGAACTTCTGGGCTTTGGTTTGGTGAGTCGTCCGAGATCATGTTTACATACCTATGAACTTACCCTCTTCAAGTATATCGGATACTAATAATAATTTTTTATTGTGTCAACTCTCTCTTCACGTATTTTATTATATGTATTTTTTTATATAAAAAAATAAAAAAACCTCTACTTTGTGCAAGTGATAAGAGAGAATATGAAAGATTTTCTTATTTTTCTTGATTTTCTCAAGATTTTGAACTCTCAAGATTTTGAACCTCGCCATGAATAAACTTCTATATCTCGATATATACATATATAATCTCTACATATATCTCTATATATACATATATTATGTACATTATGCAGTAGACTCATAATGAGAAATCAAAGTGGCTAATTTTTGAATTGAATAAAAAGCCCTTTTAACTCAGTGGTAGAGTAATGCCATGGTAAGGCATAAGTCATCGGTTCAAATCCGATAAAGGGCTTTTTATTTGGTGGTAGAGTAATGCCATGGTAAGACGTAAGTCATCGGTTCGAATCCGATAAAGTACTTTTCTACTAAATTTATTATTTATTCACTTTTTTTTCTTTGTTTTTGAAAATTTCTCCATTTTTTCTTGAATTTTATGACTTAGTGTGGGATGCATGCATTTTTGGTCTGAACGCTAAACGAAGCACGGGGTGGAAATTACAAAAAAGAAATCAAATTGGACTCTTTTTCCTGTTAGATCAATCAAATCACTACCTGTACTGAACTAATCTAGAATAATCTATTCTTATTCTATACCCTTTAAATGAATTTCCCTAAAAAGTAGGGAATGATCCGTGAATTAACCTAACCATCAACTAAAAAAAATCCTATGAAAGCATAACAGAAAAGTAGGAAAGACTCTTTGCTTTGGATCTAGTTATACTCTTCGAGTATATTGACAATTCCAAAAAACTGCTCATACTATCATTATAGTATAATGACGAGCGGTTGTATATGGCCCTATCGTCTAGTGAAGTGATGCCCCTATCGTCTAGTGGTTCAGGACATCTCTCTTTCAAGGAGGCAGCGGGGATTCGACTTCCCCTGGGGGTAGGGAGTATTATGAAAGGAGGTTAATCATAGATTCTAAAAAACCCTAGAATAAATTCTTCCTGGGTCGATGCCCGAGCGGTTAATGGGGACGGACTGTAAATTCGTTGACGATATGTCTACGCTGGTTCAAATCCAGCTCGGCCCAAAAATCTAGGGCTTCGTGAATATGAACTAAATCCATTTGTTTTTCTTCCATAAAATAAAATGTCTGATCCATAGAAATAAAGGATAAAGCGAAAGGGGGAAATTTCTTTCTAATCCATATCTCTCTCATTCCTTTTTTACAAACAAAAGAGTTTTTCTTATTGAAATGAAAGGTGGATTATCATCCATTTTTAGCGATAAAAAATCGCGACATACTAGTTATGTCACTCTCACTATACCCACATATGATATGTGGGTATGTAGTATATGATTCGTCTATTTCTTAGAGTACGACAGGCGAATCGAATCTTCTTATGGTTCTATTTAAGAATAGGTATGCCATACACCCCGCGGGGATTGTAGTTCAATTGGTCAGAGCACCGCCCTGTCAAGGCGGAAGCTGCGGGTTCGAGCCCCGTCAGTCCCGAACTAGGGTTCAATGAATGGAGAAATTCATCTTTCCTTTTTCCATGAAAAAGGGGGGGCAGGAGAGAAGATGAAATACCTATGGGGCACCCTTATTTCACTTTTTTTATTTCGCATTTCTCATTAAAGAGGGAGGGGAGGCCTATAGGAATTTTTTTTTTCACTACTCCCGGTTGATAAGGAAAGACATACATATCATACTTGGATTAGTATAATTTAGGATATTACTCTATCCTTATGATGATACCATCCTCATCTTAACTTCCTATTCGACTCTTATGGAATAGAGTACCGGTATTTTACCGAAATCCATACATAAATCGTATTCGTTTTTTCTTAGACATAGACAGTGAATTTAATTGAATATAATTAGTACTTTACTTTTTGGATTAAACCAGGCCCCCTCCATTTTGTAGTTCCAACTTTGTTTGTGTATGTTCAATGACTAATTGGAAAGAATCTATCTCATTTTCATTCCATTTGCGGACTCCTTATTTTATGGATCTGTTCTCATCTTTAGACCCCAAAAGTGGATATTGATAGTAACTTAATAAAATAAAAGAAAAACCAAGCAAAGCAAACGCCCTTTTTCCTAAATTAATTAAAATATTCTATTTTTTTTTATTTAAGCCCTCTTTTCTCCATCTCACTTCTACTTCTACTGCTTATTTGGATGTCTATGTGACCCATAGAACGTCGGTCATATAATACATACATACATAATTGTATGTATAACTATAAGAAAAAGGAAGGGAAATTGGATAAGATAAGAAAGATCGTGGGTTATAGATATAGAAAAGAAAAAGTGGATCTTCCTATGTTATACTATTCCACTCTCAACCATGAATTGATTTGATAGATCCGATATTCATAATATTGAATTGATTCAGTATTATCAGAATGCAAGTCCTCCCCTTGAATTTACAGGATACCCCTTTTTCCTCTCCATGGGATTACATCCCGAGTTATTGTGAAAAAAATAAAGAGGTTATGGAAGTCAATATTCTCGCATTTATTGCTACTGCACTGTTTATTCTAGTTCCTACTGCCTTTTTACTTATTATTTATGTAAAAACAGTCAGCCAAAATGATTAATTGGAATTCCAATTAATCATTGAAGAAATGAAAAAGGGATTAAATAAAATAAAAAAAAAATCCAAGTCTTAAATGAAAGGATCTGGTTGGAATCATAAAGTGTGGTAGAAAGAACTACATATAGTTTTTTCTACGACACTTTAGAGTCTTTCTATTATATTATCTTGAATCTACATAGAATAGATTAGTAGATTGAAATAGTAGTCTAATTCAATTTCTTTTTTCACTGCATCCACTTAATTTCAATCAAGTCAAAATAAAAAAATCGAAGACAATTCTTCACGAAAGAATCCATGGAGGGAGAGAAAAATAATATGAGAATAGACTATAGTAAAAAGTAAAAGAAAAAAAGTAAAAGGAAAAAACCAGCGAATCTTTCATGCTTAAACATGCGGCGAGATGCTTCAAAAGAGCATAAAAATTATTCTAAGAATAAGAAAAGAATATAAAACAAATGGAAAGTGTGCGATATGTTGTGAATAGCTCCGTGGAAGAAAGTCTAATTTTCTTATGTATAGAACTTTTTTAACCATTCGTCACTTCTAGTAGAAATTTTGAATTGCTGTAATCGCTCTTTCTATTTCTATATAGTAGAATAGAACGACTCTTTCTTACAAGAGTTTCTTACAGGTACAGGAGTGAAACAAAACTAAAGAAAGAGAGAAAGAATAAAGTTTGGCAAAATGATTAATGCAAAACGATCAATTAAAGAAAAAAGTTGATACAACAATTCGACTACTCAATCAATTAGTAGTATCCCTAGAGTCCACTCCTCCCCCATACTACTAGTGAAAGAGAAAATGTAAAGACTACCATTAAAGCAGCCCAAGCGAGACTTACTATATCCATGTAAATTATGTCTCCTATTTCTATGAAGGAATTATTCTACTATTGATCAATAATCATAGTGGAATCAAGGGTACAGAGTCAAAAAGGGATTCTGCCCTAACGCTATGGATGAATCAGTTCAAGGAATTTACTCCTAACAAATTCTTATAGGATTTCTGGTAGAATTGGAGAGCATTAAGTATAAATACGATACATAGCCCTTTTCCTTAAAAAAGAGTACGGGGATGATGTCCTGAATAGAAGACGCGGGAATAGGAAGATTTTTTCTTCCTTTTGTTACCCTTTTTTTATAAGCAAAGGACGTCAGAATATACCATAAAATTAGGATAGATAAATATTTATTGGATACCTACCTTGCCTATGTTTATTTTTAACCTAAACCCTACAGCCCTTCTATCATTCTATGAAAGAATGAGGAGACTTTATCCACAACTCCGAAATTGATTTTTGATCAGCCTATTCAATCTGATTCTCGACAGAATCAGTAGCCCTTACTTTAGTGTATGTAGGTAGCATAAGATGTATGATAAATAAAATGTATGATAATTAGGAAGTCTTGATATTCCTTCGTGGAGTCCCTTCTTCAATCTTAGATTGAAAAAAAAAGAATGCCCCTTAGGGGCCCTTTGGATATCAAGATTTCTGACATCTTAGCCTTGTAATTTTTAATTCTCGAATCGAATCAATTAAGAATCAATTAAAATTAATAAAAGAATAAGGAAACGCAACCTCATCCTTATTGGTAGCCGTTTGGGCCACTACCGACAAAACAAACCCTAGTTTGAGGATAGAACTATGGATTCTCAAAATCCAGTATCGCCAGGCCTAGTTACTCTCTTGCCCCAACTTATGCAGGGTACGAATTTGTTGAGTTCGATCAGTACTATAAGCCTAAGTATTTTATTGATCAGGCGGCACCCAGATTTGAACTGGGGATAAAGGATTTGCAGTCCCCTGCCTTACCGCTTGGCCATGCCGCCAAAAAATCCGATCTAAAATAGAGAAAAGAGCAAGTATTCATCCAGGTTTTCTTACTAAAACCTCCTTTCTTTTATCTTGAATCTAATTCTACTTACTTTTTTCCAATCTTTTTCAAAAAATCTATTCCTGCTTTTTTTGAATCCAGTTTCGATTATTCTCCTCGATGGATTCTATCTTAAAACAAACATTGCTAACACTAGAAAACTTCCCTTTTCTTTCTATTGAGATGAAAAAAGAGAAAAAGTGGATTTCCAGTCACAGGCTGCAAAATTCAGAACAAATTGGAACCATTAACTAGAATTCTATTTTTTTTTTGAATTGCAGTAGTGAACGACTCTTAAATCGGTATTCTCTCCCCCCTTCCTTTTAATGGCATAATAAAATAGAATGGATTTATGCCTAATCCGTGTATAGGTAAACTACAGGTCCGAACAGCATTATTATCCATAACAGCATTATTATCCATGGATCCCCCTTATGTACATATCTCTATGGGGAATCGTGCTTTAATTTTTCATTGCATTAAATATCTTGAATAAAAAAAAGAAATTTGGTCTGATATAGAGTATGACCTGACCATCTTGGCCCACCCAAGTGAAATTACGATAAAAGCAGGGATATGTGGAGAGGTGGATAACTAGATTGGCATGTACTTAAAAAAAGGACTTACTTTATTTTAGGATTCTACAATGAAATCCTATATTTTCTAGCAATTCTACTACTACGAAACAAAAAAGAACCCTCAAATTCTTATTCTTTTTTGAAATTAAACTAAGCGTGCTATTCTAAATCGAACTAAAGTCAAATTTTCTAGTGCTTATAAATTATTATATTATGGCTTTATCCCATTCATAGAAAGGAGATAAAATGAGAAATCTTTGCCATCCAATCTGATTAGTATCATAAAGTGTAAGTGGCAGAATTTTTTTCTAGGAATGTTTTATCAATTCATTTTCATTCGATTTGTACCCCTGGCAAATTCGAACTTTCGTCGAAATTGTCTCTATTCATATGTATGAAATACATATATGAAATATGTATGTGGAGTTCCCTAGAATTTCATGTGATTCAGTAAACAGAATATGGATTCCATAATTGCTAGATCGATCCATAGGGATTGATGAAGAGTGAGCTGATAATGGAATTTTTCTTCGATAAACAGGAAACTTAAGATTAAGATGCTCCGGAATGGAAATGAGGGAATGTCCACAATACCCGGATTTAGTCAGATCCAATTCGAGGGATTTTGTAGGTTCATTAATCAAGGCTTGGCAGAAGAACTTGAGAAGTTTCCAACAATTAAAGATCCAGATCACGAAATTGCATTTCAATTATTTGCGAAAGGATATCAATTGCTAGAACCCTCGATAAAAGAAAGGGATGCTGTGTATGAATCACTCACCTATTCTTCCGAATTATATGTATCTGCGAGATTAATTTTTGGTTTCGATGTGCAAAAGCAAACCATTTCTATTGGAAACATTCCTATAATGAATTCCTTAGGAACCTTTATAATAAATGGAATATACCGAATTGTGATCAATCAAATATTGCTAAGTCCTGGTATTTACTACCGCTCGGAATTAGACCATAAGGGAATTTCTATCTACACTGGGACTATAATATCAGATTGGGGAGGAAGATCGGAATTAGCAATTGATAAAAAAGAAAGGATATGGGCTCGCGTGAGTAGAAAACAAAAGATATCTATTCTAGTTCTATCATCAGCTATGGGTTCGAATCTAAAAGAAATTCTAGATAATGTTTCCTACCCTGAAATTTTCTTATCTTTCCCGAATGCTAAGGAGAAGAAGAGGATTGAGTCAAAAGAAAAAGCTATTTTGGAGTTTTATCAACAATTTGCTTGTGTAGGTGGGGACCTGGTATTTTCGGAGTCCTTATGTGAGGAATTACAAAAGAAATTTTTTCAACAAAAATGTGAATTAGGAAGGATTGGTCGACGAAATATGAATCGGAGACTGAATCTTGATATACCTCAGAACAATACATTCTTGTTACCACGAGATGTATTGGCCGCTACGGATCATTTGATTGGAATGAAATTTGGAACGGGTATACTTGACGATGACGATATGAATCACTTGAAAAATAAACGTATTCGTTCGGTTGCGGATCTGTTACAAGATCAATTCGGACTGGCTCTTGGTCGTTTACAACATGCGGTTCAAAAAACTATCCGTAGAGTATTCATACGTCAATCGAAACCGACTCCACAAACTTTGGTAACTCCAACTTCAACTTCGATTTTATTAATAACTACTTATGAGACCTTTTTTGGCACATACCCCTTATCTCAAGTTTTTGATCAAACCAATCCATTGACACAAACTGTTCATGGGCGAAAAGTGAGTTGTTTGGGTCCTGGAGGATTGACGGGGAGAACTGCAAGTTTTCGGAGCCGAGATATTCATCCGAGTCACTATGGGCGTATTTGTCCAATTGACACGTCCGAAGGAATCAATGTTGGACTTACTGGATCCTTAGCTATTCATGCGAGAATTGACCACTGGTGGGGGTCCATAGAGAGTCCCTTTTATGAAATATCTGAGAAAGCAAAAGAAAAAAAAGAGAGACAGGTGGTTTATTTATCACCAAATAGAGATGAATATTATATGATAGCAGCAGGAAATTCTTTGTCCTTGAATCAGGGTATTCAGGAAGAACAGGTTGTTCCAGCTAGATACCGTCAAGAATTCCTGACTATTGCATGGGAACAGATTCATGTTAGAAGTATTTTTCCTTTCCAATATTTTTCTATTGGAGGTTCTCTCATTCCTTTTATTGAGCATAATGATGCGAATCGGGCTTTAATGAGTTCTAATATGCAGCGCCAAGCAGTTCCGCTTTCTCGGTCCGAGAAGTGCATTGTTGGAACTGGATTGGAACGCCAAACAGCTCTAGATTCGAGGGTTTCCGTTATAGCCGAACGCGAGGGAAAGATCATTTCTACTGATAGTCACAAGATCCTTTTATCAAGTAGTGGGAAGACTATAAGTATTCCTTTAGTTACCCATCGGCGCTCTAACAAAAATACTTGTATGCACCAAAAACCTCGGGTTCTGCGGGGTAAATCCATTAAAAAAGGACAAATTTTAGCGGAGGGAGCTGCTACAGTTGGTGGGGAACTTGCTTTAGGAAAAAACGTATTAGTAGCTTATATGCCATGGGAAGGTTACAATTTTGAAGACGCAGTACTAATTAGCGAACGTTTGGTATATGAGGATATTTATACTTCTTTTCACATCCGAAAATATGAAATTCAGACGGATACGACAAGCCAAGGCTCCGCTGAAAAAATTACTAAAGAAATACCACATCTAGAAGAACATTTACTCCGCAATTTGGACAGAAATGGAGTTGTTAGGTTGGGATCCTGGGTAGAAACTGGCGATATTTTAGTAGGTAAATTAACGCCTCAGATAGCGAGCGAATCGTCGTATATCGCGGAAGCTGGGTTATTACGGGCCATATTTGGCCTTGAGGTATCCACTTCAAAAGAAACTTCTCTCAAACTACCTATAGGTGGAAGAGGGCGCGTTATCGATGTGAAATGGATCCAGAGGGACCCCCTAGACATAATGGTTCGTGTATATATTTTACAGAAACGCGAAATCAAAGTTGGGGATAAAGTAGCCGGAAGACACGGGAATAAGGGGATCATTTCCAAAATTTTGCCCAGGCAAGATATGCCCTATTTGCAAGATGGAACACCTGTTGATATGGTCTTCAATCCCTTAGGAGTACCCTCACGAATGAATGTGGGACAAATATTTGAAAGCTCGCTCGGATTAGCCGGGGATCTGCTAAAGAAACATTATAGAATAGCACCCTTTGATGAGAGATATGAGCAAGAGGCTTCAAGAAAACTTGTGTTTTCAGAATTATATGAAGCCAGTAAACAAACAAAAAATCCATGGGTATTTGAACCCGAGTACCCGGGAAAAAGCAGAATATTTGATGGAAGAACAGGAGACCCCTTCGAACAACCTGTTCTAATAGGGAAGTCCTATATCTTAAAATTAATTCATCAAGTTGATGAGAAAATCCATGGACGTTCTACTGGGCCCTACTCACTTGTTACACAACAACCCGTTAGAGGAAGAGCCAAGCAAGGGGGACAACGAGTAGGAGAAATGGAAGTTTGGGCTTTAGAAGGATTTGGTGTTGCTCATATTTTACAAGAGATACTTACTTATAAATCTGATCATCTTATAGCTCGCCAAGAAATACTTAATGCTACGATCTGGGGAAAAAGAGTACCTAATCACGAGTATCCTCCAGAATCTTTTCGAGTGCTCGTTCGAGAACTACGATCTTTGGCTCTAGAACTGAATCATTTCCTTGTATCTGAGAAGAACTTCCAGGTTAATAGGGAGGAAGTTTGATCGGAATAAATATAAATTCTTTTCTTATTTATGATTGACCAATATAAACATCAACAACTTCAAATTGGACTCGTTTCCCCTCAACAAATAAAGGCTTGGGCTAACAAAAACCTACCTAATGGGGAAGTCGTTGGCGAAGTCACAAGGCCCTCTACTTTTCATTATAAAACCGATAAACCAGAAAAAGATGGATTGTTTTGCGAAAGAATCTTTGGACCCATAAAAAGCGGAATTTGTGCTTGTGGAAATTCTCGAGCGAGCGGAGCTGAAAACGAAGAGGAAAGATTTTGCCAAAAATGCGGGGTAGAATTTGTTGATTCTCGGATACGAAGATATCAAATGGGATACATCAAACTCGCATGTCCCGCGACTCATGTGTGGTATTTGAAAGGTCTTCCTAGTTATATCGCGAACCTTTTAGATAAACCCCTTAAGAAATTGGAGGGCCTAGTATACGGCGATTTCTCTTTTGCTAGGCCCAGCGCTAAAAAACCTACTTTCTTACGATTACGAGGTTTATTCGAAGATGAAATTGCATCCTGTAACCACAGCATTTCTCCCTTTTTTTCTACCCCAGGCTTTGCAACATTTCGAAATCGGGAAATTGCGACAGGAGCAGGTGCTATTAGAGAACAATTAGCAGATTTGGATTTGCGAATTATTATAGAGAATTCCTTGGTCGAATGGAAGGAATTAGAAGACGAGGGGTATAGTGGAGATGAATGGGAAGATAGAAAAAGACGAATAAGAAAAGTTTTTTTGATTAGACGCATGCAATTGGCGAAACATTTTATTCAAACAAATGTAGAACCAGAATGGATGGTTTTGTGCTTATTACCAGTTCTTCCTCCCGAATTGAGACCCATTGTTTATAGGTCTGGGGATAAAGTAGTGACTTCGGATATTAATGAACTTTATAAGAGAGTTATTCGTCGGAACAACAACCTTGCCTATCTATTAAAAAGAAGTGAATTAGCGCCAGCAGATTTAGTAATGTGCCAGGAAAAATTGGTACAAGAAGCCGTGGATACACTTCTTGATAGTGGGTCCCGCGGGCAACCAACGAGGGATGGTCACAATAAAGTATACAAATCACTTTCAGATGTAATTGAAGGTAAAGAGGGAAGGTTTCGCGAGACTCTGCTTGGAAAACGGGTCGATTACTCGGGGCGTTCTGTCATTGTTGTGGGTCCTTCGCTTTCATTACATCAATGTGGATTACCTCTAGAGATAGCAATAAAGCTTTTTCAGCTATTTGTAATTCGCGATTTAATCACGAAACGCGCTACTTCTAATGTCAGGATTGCTAAAAGGAAAATTTGGGAAAAGGAACCCATTGTATGGGAAATACTTCAAGAAGTTATGCGGGGACATCCTGTACTGTTGAATAGAGCACCTACCCTGCATAGATTAGGCATACAGGCCTTCCAACCTACTTTAGTGGAGGGGCGTACTATTTGTTTACACCCATTAGTGTGTAAGGGTTTCAATGCGGACTTTGATGGGGATCAAATGGCTGTTCATCTACCTTTATCCTTGGAAGCTCAGGCGGAAGCCCGTTTACTTATGTTTTCTCATATGAATCTCCTATCTCCCGCTATTGGGGATCCTATTTGCGTACCGACCCAAGACATGCTTATCGGACTTTATGTATTAACGATTGGAAACCGTCGGGGTATTTGTGCAAATAGATATAATAGTTGCGCAAACTATCCAAATCAAAAAGTAAATTACAATAATAATAATTATAAGTATACAAAAGATAAAGAACCCCATTTTTCTAATTCCTATGATGCACTGGGAGCTTATAGACAGAAACGAATCAGTTTAGACAGTCCCTTGTGGCTCCGATGGAAACTAGATCAACGCGTCATTGGGTCAAGAGAAGTTCCGATTGAAGTTCAATATGAATCTTTGGGGACTTATCATGAGATTTATGCCCACTATCTAATAGTGGGAAATAGAAAAAAAGAAATCCGTTCTATATACATTCGAAGCACTCTTGGTCATATTTCTTTTTATAGAGAAATAGAGGAAGCCATACAAGGATTTAGTCAGGCCTATTCATACACTATCTAAACAAGGAAGTTAGATTCGGCGATGCCCCTCCCTTTCGGGGGGCATTCCGATTTCGCTAGTATCATCATTTTTGCCGCGCGAATCCAGATTGAGATTAAGGAAAGGAAGTTAATTAAATTTTCGAATCACTGACTCAGGCCCATTGTCGAATCCTACTCAGCAATTGTCGAATCCTACTCAGCCGAAAAAGGGGGTACTTATGTATGGCGGAACGGGCCAATCTGGTCTTTCATAATAAAGAGATAGACGGAACTGCTATGAAACGACTTATTAGCAGATTAATAGATCATTTCGGAATGGGATATACATCCCATATACTGGATCAAATAAAGACTCTGGGCTTTCATCAAGCCACTACTACATCGATTTCATTAGGAATCGAGGATCTTTTAACAATACCATCTAAGGGATGGTTAGTGCAAGACGCGGAACAACAGAGTTTTCTTTTGGAGAAACACTATTATTATGGGGCTGTACACGCGGTAGAAAAATTACGCCAATCCGTTGAGATATGGTATGCTACAAGTGAATATTTGAAACAAGAAATGAATTCGAATTTTCGGATAACGGATCCTTCTAATCCAGTCTATCTAATGTCTTTTTCAGGAGCCAGAGGAAATGCATCTCAGGTACACCAATTAGTAGGTATGAGAGGATTAATGGCGGATCCTCAAGGACAAATGATTGATTTACCTATTCAAAGCAATTTACGCGAGGGACTTTCTTTGACAGAATATATAATTTCCTGCTACGGAGCCCGCAAAGGGGTTGTAGATACTGCTGTACGAACAGCGGATGCTGGATATCTTACACGTAGACTTGTTGAAGTAGTTCAACATATTATTGTGCGTAGAAGAGATTGTGGTACTATCCAAGGTATTTCTTTGAGTCCTCAAAATGGGATGACGGAAAAACTTTTTGTCCAAACACTAATTGGTCGTGTATTAGCAGACGATATATATATTGGTTCACGATGCATTGCCGCTCGAAATCAAGATATTGGAATTGGATTAGTCAATCGATTCATAACTGCCTTTCGAGCACAACCATTTCGAGCACAACCAATATATATTAGAACCCCCTTTACTTGCCGGAGCACATCTTGGATCTGTCAATTATGTTATGGTCGGAGTCCCACTCATGGCGATCTGGTCGAATTGGGGGAAGCCGTAGGTATTATTGCAGGTCAATCAATTGGGGAGCCAGGGACTCAACTAACATTAAGAACTTTTCATACTGGCGGAGTATTCACAGGGGGTACTGCCGACCTTGTACGATCCCCTTCGAATGGAAAAATCCAATTCAATGAAGATTTGGTTCACCCCACACGTACCCGTCATGGGCAGCCTGCTTTTCTATGTTATATAGACTTGCATGTAACTATTCAGAGTCAGGATATTCTATATAGTGTGAATATTCCCTCAAAAAGCTTGATTCTAGTGCAAAATGATCAGTATGTAGAATCCGAACAAGTAATTGCGGAGATTCGTGCCGGAACGTCCACTTTGCATTTTAAAGAAAAAGTACAAAAGCATATTTATTCCGAATCAGACGGGGAAATGCACTGGAGTACTGATGTTTACCATGCGCCCGAATATCAATATGGTAATCTTCGTCGATTACCAAAAACAAGCCATTTATGGATATTGTCAGTAAGTATGTGCAGATCCAGTATAGCGTCTTTTTCGCTCCACAAGGATCAAGATCAAATGAATACTTATTCTTTTTCTGTTGACGGAAGATATCTCTTTGACCTCTCAATGGCTAATGATCAAGTAAGACATAGACTGTTGGATACTTTTGGTAAAAAAGATAGGGAAATTCTTGATTATTCAACGCCGGATCGAATCATGTCCAATGGCCATTGGAATTTTGTCTATCCTTCTATTCTTCAAGATAATTCGGATTTGTTGGCGAAAAAGCGAAGAAATGGGTTCGTCATTCCATTACAATATCATCAAGAACAAGAGAAAGAACTAATATCCTGTTTGGGGATTTCGATTGAAATACCCTTTATGGGTGTTTTACGTAGAAATACTATTTTTGCTTATTTTGACGATCCACGATACAGAAAAGATAAAAAGGGTTCAGGAATTGTTAAATTTAGATATAGGACCCTAGAGGACGAATATAGGACTCGAGAGGAAGACTCAGAGGACGAATATGGGAGCCCAGAGAACGAATATAGGACCCGAGAGGAAGAATATGAAACCCTAGAAGACGAATATAGGACTCGAGAGGACGAATATGAAACCCTAGAAGATGAATATGGGATCCTAGAGGACGAATATGAAGCCCTAGAAGACGAATATGGGATCCTAGAGGATGAATATAGGACTGGAGAGAAAGACTCAGAAGACGAATATGGGAGCCCAGAGAACGAATATAGAACCCGAGAGGACGAATATGGAACTCTAGAGGAAGACTCAGAGGACGAATATGGGAGCCCGGAGGAAGGCTCAGAGGACGAATATGGGACTTTAGAGGAAGACTCAGAAGAAGACTCAGAGGACGAATACGGGAGCCCAGAGGAAGATTCCATCTTAAAAAAAGAGGGTTTGATTGAGCATCGAGGAACAAAAGAATTTAGTCTAAAATACCAAAAAGAACTAGATCGGTTTTTTTTCATTCTTCAAGAACTGCATATCTTGCCGAGATCCTCATCCCTAAAGGTACTTGATAATAGTATCATTGGAGTGGATACACAACTCACAAAAAATACAAGAAGTCGACTAGGTGGATTGGTCCGAGTGAAGAGAAAAAAAAGCCATACGGAACTCAAAATCTTTTCCGGAGATATGCATTTTCCTGAAGAGGCGGATAAGATATTAGGTGGTAGTTTGATACCACCAGAAAGAGAAAAGAAAGATTCTAAGGAATCAAAAAAAAGGAAAAATTGGGTCTATGTTCAACGGAAAAAAATTCTCAAGAGCAAGGAAAAGTATTTTGTTTCGGTTCGACCTGCAGTCGCATATGAAATGGACGAAGGGAGAAATTTAGCAACACTTTTCCCGCAAGATCTCTTGCAAGAAGAGGATAATTTCCAACTTCGACTTGTCAATTTTATTTCTCATGAAAATAGCAAGTTAACTCAAAGAATTTATCATACGAATAGTCAATTTGTTCGAACTTGCTTAGTAGTGAATTGGGAACAAGAAGAAAAAGAGGAGGCTCGTGCTTCCCTTGTTGAGGTAAGAGCAAATGATCTGATTCGCGATTTCCTAAGAATTGAGTTAGTCAAGTCCACTATTTCGTATACACGAAGAAGGTATGATAGGACAAGTGCAGGACCGATTCCCAATAATAGGTTAGATCGCACCAATTCCTTTTATTCCAAGGCGAAGATTCAATCACTTAGCCAACATCAAGAAGCTATTGGCACCTTGTTGAATCGAAATAAAGAATACCAATCTTTGATGATTTTGTCGGCATCCAACTGTTCTCGAATTGGTTTATTCAAGAATTCGAAATATCCCAATGCGGTAAAAGAATCGAATCCTAGAATTCCTATTCGAGATATTTTTGGGCCCTTAGCCGCTATTGTACCTAGTATATCGAATTTTTCTTCATCTTACTATTTACTAACGCATAATCAGATCCTGTTAAAAAAATATTTGTTCCTTGACAATTTGAAACAAACCCTCCAAGTACTTCAAGGGCTTAAATACTCTTTAATAGATGAAAATCAAAGGATTTCGAATTTCGATAGTAACATCATGTTGGATCCATTCCATTTGAATTGGCACTTTCTCCATCATGATTCTTGGGAGGAGACATCGGCAATAATTCACCTTGGACAATTTATTTGCGAAAATGTATGTCTATTTAAATCGCACATAAAAAAATCTGGTCAAATTTTCATTGTTAATATTGATTCCTTTGTTATAAGAGCAGCTAAGCCTTATTTGGCCACTACAGGAGCAACTGTTCATGGTCATTATGGAGAAATCCTTTACAAAGGAGATAGGTTAGTTACGTTTATATATGAAAAATCGAGATCTAGTGACATAACGCAAGGTCTTCCAAAAGTAGAACAAATCTTTGAAGCGCGTTCAATTGATTCACTATCGCCGAATCTCGAAAGGAGAATTGAGGATTGGAATGAGCGTATACCAAGAATTCTTGGGGTCCCCTGGGGATTCTTGATTGGAGCTGAGCTAACCATAGCCCAAAGTCGTATCTCTTTGGTTAATAAGATCCAAAAGGTTTATCGATCCCAAGGGGTACAGATCCATAATAGACATATAGAGATTATTATACGCCAAGTAACATCAAAAGTGCGGGTTTCCGAAGATGGAATGTCTAATGTTTTTTCACCTGGGGAATTAATCGGACTATTACGAGCAGAACGAGCAGGACGAGCTTTGGATGAATCGGTCTATTATCGGGCAATCTTATTGGGAATAACAAGGGCTTCCCTGAATACCCAAAGTTTCATATCTGAAGCAAGTTTTCAAGAAACTGCTCGAGTTTTAGCAAAAGCTGCCCTACGAGGTCGTATTGATTGGTTGAAAGGCCTGAAAGAAAACGTAGTTCTGGGGGGGATTATACCTGTTGGTACCGGATTCCAAAAATTTGTGCATCATTCCCCACAAGACAAGAACCTTTATTTCGAAATTCAAAAAAAAAATCTATTCGCGTCGGAAATGAGAGATATTTTGTTTCTCCATACAGAATTAGTTTCTTCTGATTCTGATGTAACAAACAATTTCTATGAGACATCAGAACCCCCATTTATACGATTTAAGGATACATAAAGCAGATTTTTTTATTTAAACTAGACTTTTGACCTTAGAACACTAACAGGTCAGATTTTAGATTTTTATTTTATTTTAATAAGTAAAAGAAGTCAGTTAATTCATTAAGGTTACGTTTATACCATGTATCAATAGCCAATTCTCAGTGGAAGGTTACATCGGAACAATTATTATTTATTTCAAGCTATTTCGGCTCTTTCTTAATTTTCAAAAAAAAAAAGAAATAAATTCCGTAATGGAATGGTAGGATGAAAAAAAAAGAAAAAATCAAAAGGAAGTGTGGAAAAAATGACAAGAAGATATTGGAACATCAATTTGAAAGAGATGATAGAAGCGGGAGTTCATTTTGGTCATGGTATTAAGAAATGGAATCCTAAAATGGCCCCTTACATCTCGGCAAAGCGTAAAGGTACTCATATTACAAATCTCGCTAGAACGGCTCGTTTTTTATCAGAAGCTTGTGATTTAGTTTTTGATGCAGCAAGTCAGGGAAAAAGCTTTTTAATTGTTGGTACCAAAAAAAGAGCAGCGGATTTAGTAGCATCAGCTGCAATAAGGGCTCGTTGTCATTATGTTAATAAAAAGTGGTTCAGTGGTATGTTAACGAATTGGTCGATTACGAAAACTAGACTTTCTCAATTTAGAGACTTAAGAGCAGAAGAAAAGATGGGAAAATTCCACCATCTCCCAAAAAGAGATGTGGCAATCTTGAAGAGAAAATTATCTACCTTGCAAAGATATCTCGGCGGGATCAAATATATGACGAGGTTGCCGGACATTGTGATCGTCCTTGATCAGCAAAAAGAGTATATAGCTCTTCGGGAATGTGCCATTTTGGGGATTCCTACTATTTCTTTAGTCGATACAAATTGTGACCCAGATCTCGCAAATATATCGATTCCAGCCAACGATGACACTATGACTTCAATTCGATTGATTCTTAACAAATTAGTATTTGCAATTTGTGAGGGCCGTTCTCTCTATATAAGAAATCGTTGATTAAGAAGAATAGTTCATTCTTGGGTAACTGCGTAGATTTATGGGATCACTTACTATTCTTTTTTGTTTTGCATAGATAAAAGAAGGGGAATATTGATATATATTAGAGGGTATTGATATATATTATCATCTGATGTGATTTCTTGGTATCCTAAATATAAGATTAATACTTCAAGTTGCTGAGTTGAGAAAGAGATGGTTGAATCAAAAGAATTCCTTTTTTGAAGTTCAATTTTTATCAGAGGACAATATGAATATTATACCATGTTCCGTTAAAACACTCAAGGGGTTATATGATATATCGGGTGTAGAAGTAGGCCAACACTTCTATTGGCAAATAGGAGGTTTCCAAATTCATGCCCAAGTACTCATCACTTCTTGGGTCGTAATTACTATCTTGCTAGGTTCAGTTATCATAGCTGTTCGGAATCCACAAACCATCCCGACCGACGGTCAGAATTTCTTCGAATATGTGCTTGAGTTTATTCGAGACTTGAGCAAAACTCAGATTGGAGAAGAATATGGTCCCTGGGTTCCCTTTATTGGAACTATGTTCCTTTTTATTTTTGTTTCGAATTGGTCGGGTGCTCTTTTACCTTGGAAAATTATACAGTTACCCCATGGGGAATTAGCAGCACCCACGAATGATATAAATACTACTGTTGCTTTAGCTTTACTCACATCAGCGGCATATTTTTATGCGGGTCTTAGCAAAAAAGGATTGAGTTATTTCGAGAAATATATTAAACCAACTCCAATTCTTTTACCAATTAACATCCTAGAAGATTTCACAAAACCATTATCGCTTAGTTTTCGACTTTTCGGGAATATATTGGCGGATGAATTAGTCGTTGTTGTTCTTGTTTCTTTAGTCCCCTTAGTAGTCCCTATACCGGTCATGTTTCTTGGATTATTTACAAGCGGTATTCAAGCTCTTATTTTTGCAACGTTAGCCGCAGCCTATATAGGTGAATCCATGGAAGGTCATCATTGAATTGACTAGTTTTCAAAATAGTCTTTTTTTTTAGCTTAGCTCAATTCATGCATGGTTCCAGATAATCCGCTTGGTTGGAAAACTAAATAGTTAGAAATGCGTATGAATATACAACCTAGAGTTGTAGGAGAGAGAATAGACTACATTACGGAATTGTCAAAGTATATATGCATTAAGGGGGGCGGAGTCAGGCTAGATCTATATCCTTAATGTCTATAAGTCCAGTCATCTTTTGTGCGGGTTTTTAAGGAATGATTTTAGAATCCGATTCATCAATAGAAAATGAGAAAATACGCAAAATAGAAGAAACAAATGTATATGGGATATTATATATTCCTAAGTTAGATTCATTATCTAATCCGATATATCGAATTCCCTCTATATGGAATTGGATTCCATATCCAGTTCTATGCAGCATATTGTTATCAATTGTATATCTTGATTTAATTCCTATTGGATTTGGATTAGGTCGATTTCAATAGGGGTTCTTCCTCTATTTCGTCTTTTATTATGGATTAGATGATAGGGGAAAAAATAGGAACTCAAGGATATCGAAGAGTAAAGAAAGAAGAATGGAATGAAAGAGTGGTTGGTTGGAAAGAAAGAGAAATAGAATAATGAGAATCATATGGATTTACACAAACCTCTAATGATTAGAAACTAAAAATGAGATCTCGAAGTAGTTCGGACAATTCAGATTATCATTTCAATTTGTACTTTTTAGTTACTTCTCCCCAATAGAGCTTAGAAGTAAGAATTTCTTGGTTGATTGTATCCTTAACCATTTCTTTTTTTTTTGACACGAGGAACTCACCATGAATCCACTAATTGCTGCTGCTTCCGTTATTGCTGCTGGATTGGCCGTAGGGCTTGCTTCTATTGGGCCTGGAGTTGGTCAAGGTACTGCTGCAGGACAAGCTGTAGAAGGTATTGCGAGACAGCCAGAAGCAGAAGGTAAAATACGAGGTACTTTATTGCTTAGTCTAGCTTTTATGGAAGCTTTAACAATTTATGGACTAGTTGTGGCACTAGCGCTTTTATTTGCGAACCCTTTTGTTTAATCCTAAAAAAGAAAATGAGTCCTTTAGATTAGATACTTTTTTCTTTTTTTAGTAAATTGGTATTTGCTTCTGCAATTCCAATTATATCAATACTTTACTCCTATTTATTACTCCTGGAATTACCTATTTATCGGGAGAGACAATACCCCACCCCAGGAAGGGCTGATTTGAGGATGATCAATTTAGAGGATATGCTCGCCTTCTTCCTTCCCGTCCTTAGTTTAGGACAGTGGAAAGTCTTTTTCCTTTTATTTTAGGAATTTTTGGAACATTTCAACAAAGGAGTCTTTCACAGGTCAAACGAGACCTAAGACTTAATCTAAAAGAAATTATTAGATTGAATCTATTTGCATTAAAAAAAATTACATTAAAAAAACCGATCAAAAAAGGGCGAGCGAAGTAAGTGATCGAAAAACTTTGCTCTTTGTTCGTCCTATCTATAAGAGGAGAGCATATGAAAAATGTAACCCATTCTTTCGTTTTTTTAGCTCACTGGCCATCCGCTGGGAGTTTCGGGCTTAATACCGATATTTTAGCAACAAATCTAATAAATCTAACTGTAGTGGTTGGTGTATTGATTTTTTTTGGAAAGGGAGTGTGTGCGAGTTGTCTATTTCAAGAATAGATTGGATCTATCCGGCTGCACTTTAAAATATTTTTTAGTATTTTTTGGATAAATAAGAAAAAGGTGCACGATCTCGACGAATTACTTCTGAATAAATTCAGAAATCATATGGAAGAACCATAGCATTTCGCGACTCATTGGTAAATCAACTTTGATTCTCTATAGACCAATAATGTGAGACCATTAACACGGTTAAAGCTAAACTGCTTGAAGTCCAGGCAAAAAGGGGTACTCTTTCTACAACTATATTAGTATTAGTACCGAAATGCTTTAAACGGGAAATAGCTAATGTAGAATTTATCTGATATAAAACACTCATATCGATAAAATGGTTTGAACTATTTACTAGAAGGGCACCCTGCCCTTTTTTATCCAATGCCGAATCGACGACCTATGTATAAAATAAAAAAAAGAGAAATTTTTTGGATTTGAAGAAAAAAAAAGAATTCTATCAATTTTCATTTTCCATTTATTTAGTTTCTTAATGAAATTGAAATTATTAACTAAAGGGCAAATACAAATAAAGAAACAACTTTGCTGACCATGATAGATTTTTATCTAGGCGGAAGAGTCCTCTTAATATTTATCTAGTCTTATATTCTTAATATGGGTTTCGGTATATTGAAATATAAACAGAAAAGAGAAGATAGAGGATAGGCTCATTACATAAAAAAAAAGATATGGAAATAGCCATAGCAAAAAAAGAAAAAAAAAGGAGCGTGAGAGCCAAATGAATCGAAAGATTCATGTTTGGTTCGGGAAGAGATCATAAAAATTGTAAACTTAATAGCAAGATAATCTACTTTCATTAAAAGATTTATTAGATAATCGAAAACAGAGAATCTTGAGTACTATTCGAAATTCGGAAGAATTGCGTAGAGGGACCATTGAGCAGCTCGAAAAAGCTCGGGTTCGATTACAGAAAGTCGAACTAGAAGCGGATGAGTATCGAATGAATGGATACTCTGAGATAGAACGAGAAAAAGCAAATTTGATTAATGCTACTTCTATTAGTTTGGAACAATTAGAAAAGTCTAAAAATGAAATCCTTTATTTTGAAAAACAAAGGGCGATGAATCAGGTCCGACAACGGGTTTTCCAACAGGCCGTACAAGGAGCTCTAGGAACTCTGAATAGTTGTTTGAATACCGAGTTACATTTCCGTACGATTCGTGCTAATATTGGCATTCTAGGGGCCATAGAATCGAAGAAATAATTAAATTAATTAGACCTTGAACTTCTACTTTCGTTTAGAATTTAGGCATTATTTTTCCCCTTGCTTCCGAAAAAAAGAGTCAAGAAACACTAATGGCAACCCTTCGAGTCGACGAAATTCATAAAATTCTCCGCGAACGTATTGAACAATATAATAGGAAAGTAGGGATTGAGAATATCGGTCGCGTAATTCAAGTGGGGGATGGGATTGCTCGTATTATAGGTCTTGGTGGAATAATGTCAGGTGAATTAGTCGAATTTGCAGAAGGGACTAGGGGTATTGCTCTGAATTTGGAATCCAAAAATGTTGGGATTGTATTAATGGGCGATGGGTTGATGATACAAGAGGGAAGTTTTGTAAAAGCAACAGGAAGAATTGCTCAGATACCCGTGAGCGAGGCTTACTTGGGTCGTGTTATAAATGCTCTGGCTAAACCTATTGATGGGAGAGGCGAAATTGTAGCTTCGGAATCTCGCTTAATTGAATCTCCTGCTCCGGGTATAATTTCCAGGCGTTCCGTATATGAACCCCTTCAAACAGGGCTTATTGCTATCGATTCGATGATCCCCATAGGGCGCGGTCAGCGAGAGTTAATTATTGGGGACAGACAGACTGGCAAAACAGCAGTAGCCACAGATACAATTCTCAATCAAAAAGGGCAAGATGTAATATGTGTTTATGTAGCTATCGGTCAAAGAGCATCCTCCGTGGCTCAAGTAGTAACTACTTTCCATGAAGAGGGGGCCATGGAATACACTATTGTAGTAGCTGAAATGGCGGATTCACCTGCTACATTACAATACCTCGCCCCTTATACGGGAGCAGCCCTGGCTGAGTATTTTATGTATCGCGAACGGCATACTTTAATAATTTATGATGATCTCTCCAAACAAG